GGATTTGTGTACCCCCGAAAATAATTAAGGCTCCATGGAGAAAAGCACTAATAGTGAAGCTCCTGGGTTGGAGGGGGATCCGTGTCAACAAAGGGTAGAGAATAATGGGCCGATGCATTTCACTGCCACGCGTAATGCAGAGTTACATTCCGCAGGGGTTTCATCTACATCTAAGGGTAAGAGGGTGGGAAACGTGGCAAAGGATAGCCCTCGTAGGCTAAGTAAGAACAAGGGTCCAGCGTCTCTCGCTGAATGACGCTCTCAATCTAAGGAAAAAGTTGGGTCTGGCTCACAGGTTCTTCCATCGTCTTCAAAGCCATCTTCTTCCCTTCCCAATTGGGTGGAAGCCCCCTTCAATCCAATAAATTTTACGTCATTTTATTTCCGCCCCTAGATAGGGCTACTCTGAAACGATCTACAGAGAATAAGAGCAAAGGGTTAAATTAAAGGTTGGGCAATCTTCCACTACTCCATCTCTTCCCCGCTCTTTGAAATCCAACACAATCCAAGATGCCCATCGGTCGCAAGACCGGTCCTATGTTCCGACTGGCCGACCCCCTGAGAGGTTGGAAATTGGCGGTGACCCTACATCACAGAAGATGCGGAAGAAATGGTATGTGAAACTCCGGAAGCTGCTTGTGAATCCGACGGGTTTCCAAAAGATGTTTCGGTCGCCTCTCTGACTCGTGATGATGAAGCTGCGACGACTTTTGCGGGTGAAGCTGCCGTAAAAGGGGCAGCTAAGAATGCTAGTTAGTCGATTCTGTTCGGCAATAATTTGTCCCAAGTCTTTTAATGAAGATCTTAATGTGGAATTGTAGAGGAGCGGGGAGCGATAGATTTCTGCGATCCCTACAGGAATTGATTCGGTATCATGATCCGGTAGTGTTGGTGTTGCTTGAGACTGGGTCCTTCGTTTGGAAAGGCCCACCGATACCTACCTATAGAGTCACTTTCTCTATAGACCTTCCTACTTCGAAGATTGACCTCCTCAAGTGCCAAGATTTATTTAGTTGGATAGGCAAGTATGTCAGCTGCCGGCCAAGGATTCACCCCGTAGGATAACCAAGAAATTGAACGTGCCGGTAGTCGTAATAACGAACGATCCTCCTTATTTATTATTCCAGGGCGGCCCTTCTCAGGAGCGTTTTATGCCGATGCGCTTCGTCTCACTTCTCACAGGTAGGATGTAACGCATTTTCAAACGCAACACAGCCAAACACACGAGAAACAAGAGAGAATAGAATCCGAAAGTAAAACATAAAAAGATTGCTCTGTCCCACCAGTAAAGGAGAAGTTCTGCGCTGAGGTTAATGCTATTCGTCTAGGGAATAATGCCAGCCAGTTTCAGTTCTGTCTATTCTTGTACAACCACCACTTAAATATCTTTTTAATTATAGGGAATAACCTTTCCCTCATTAGAACTTGGATTCTGACGTTTGTATTACAGTGGGGGATTTCTCTAAAGATAAGCCGGGAGTCCTAAGTAGGTCTTAGGATTAGTACTGAACAAAGGTATTTTAAATCAAAGAAAATAGCTAAGATAAATTTGCGGAGCACACTGGTTCGTTCTACCTAGCTTCCTGATCCGGAGATTGGTTAGAAAGGAAGGATTTCGAATACAAGGGGTTCACCTGACTAAGTCGTTCTTCTTTCTTCTGACTCCAGTCACTAGCCAATCGAGGAGCGCCTGCCCCAGTGGATAGCAAGCACTGACAACAAAAAGCCAGTCGTCATATAGACAGGAAAGACCAAGACGGAAATTCGTACGACCAGAGTAAGCTCCATTAGCACTAACCTTCAAGTCAAAATATGTGTACATCTCAGTCCAGGTAGAACTACGAAAGATGGCCCGGTATCGACTCTCCCTGGCATAGCAGCAAACAAGATAGGACCAGGATCTCCTTTTGACACCTTCTGACACCCAGACAAAACTCTCCAAATGCATGATCAGAAAAATGTAACAAGGTAGGCGCCTAGAAGCCCATCCCACGGTGCACACATTCTTCCTCAATGACTGATAGCGTACAACTACCGTGACACGATCAGACCTAGGTCCTCACGCAATCTAAAACTCTCAATAGTAAGGTGGTCTTATTGTGAAGGTTATTGATTGGTGCATGCTTGCTGCAAGAGCAGGTCTTCGGATACATAAGGGTTTACCGTTCTTTGTACATAACCCCTTGTAGGCTCGATCATCGATAGGCCTCTCCTTAAGGTCGGGAAAGGACTGTTGGGAAGGCAGAAGTGGGCCATACTCTATCCATGAGGAGTCAACTACAGACTTATAGGTTTGGAACCCTGACTCCACGTAATGAAACTTAAGAGGATTACATGAGACCCGGCCCACGGGGTCAGGTACCAGTAGTGACAATGGCAAATGGGTAAAGAGCCTTCCCGGAAAGTCTAACTTCCGATTCGGCAAATACGCTGTGAGATGGGGGGCATTGCCAACAGTCTAGACGACAAGGAGGATCAGAAATGCTCTCAGGAGAGCAATTCTCAGAGCGGACAGCAACACTAATATTCAACTCGATGGCTCTTGTGAAGAGACAGGCAGATCGGAAACTCTGTTATCTAGAACATCTTTCCCCTTCTTCACTTTAATCAATCGCCCTTAGAGGTAGCCTTGCTACCACCCTCAGGTGGATTAGGGGTCACCTGCTTCTTAGACTTAGGACAGGCTGCCAAGGAGTGACCAAAGACCAACCAGGCGCTACACATAGGAGGGACCCAATCATATTCAACCATCACAGTCAGCCAATCTCCATTTTCGCCCTGTAAATCCAATTCCTTGACCAGGGGAGGCATTAACTTCAACACAAACCCTGGCGAAACGGATCCTACGCCTAGAAGAAGTGTTGCTGTCCGCATGCAAAGGCTTGTCCACAGCGCTAGCCACATGGCTAAGCCCCTCACTAGTCCAATATTCCAGAGAGCCGAGATCCTTTACCAAGAAGATACAAAGGGAATGACTTCCCAGCAACAAGCTTACACAAATCAGTACTAATTAGCAATGAGCACAAAGACTACCGATTCACCAAACAATACTGGTCATTCGACGCACAAAACTGGGAATACGCCGCATCATCAACATTTGAAAATGACCCTAGAATGAAAGACTGTCGATTCACCAATAGCAAGAGATTGAAAGAAGGTTCGAAGCAGACATTCTAGTGATGCTCTTCTAGAGAGCACCTACACCTTGCGCTTAGCTCAGTACCAAGATTTAAGGAGGGGACGCTACTCTAAGAGCAGTCCTACTAGCAACAAGGCAGAAGCATTGGGCGGAAGGGTTACAACCAGGCTATCAACATCCGCTCTCTAGAAAGAAACCAACTGCACTCTCGCTTGCTCTAGAGCTTCCAGAGAGACGATCTGCGCTCTACACACAGGAGTCTCCAGCTACTCGATAAAGGAAGGAAGGGTAGACAGGCTTCCTAGGACAAGAAGAAGAACTACAAAAACAAGTTACAAACAAGAATAAGGTAATCCCTCAAACCCATTCCCTCCTTAGAGAGGGAGATTGGTAAGAACTAGTACGCGAATAAGTAGGCTTTTGAGACAACTCGGGAAATCAAGGAAAGAATGGGAATTCACCGAAGAACAAATCACCAATTTAAGAGTGAAATCCTTTAAAATCTCGAATTACCAAAGAGTCCGTACAATCACAAAAATAACCTGCCCGCCTCCTTTGAATATGCAGTTTTTTCCTATGTTGTTGAATCGGTTCGTGCCACCTGCTGCTGGAACATAAACAGCTGGTGGTCAAGTGAAGGAAGGTATAGTCAAGGTCTGCGGAAGGATCAACTTCAGCATCAAAAGCAGAAGCATCCACTGAAGCAGATGTCGAAGATGAAGAAGATGCAAGTTCAACAAGATTCGATCTTGAGCAGCAGAGCAAGCAAACACAGGTGAACTATGGTATGACAACTCTCAATGACAATCCAATGAGTTCCACTTCTTGGCACAATCATCCAATGAGTTCTTCTTTCACTTGACGTCGAAATCAAGGACCGAAATCCTTCAAATCCGGACTCCGAATAACAACCTATGAGTGAGCCGAGCGAAAACCATGAGCACCGAGCCACCTATCCTCCACCTTACTAGCTTATTCCATATACCGACGAAAACCATGGACGAAGCTTTTCTTATGACCACGCTTGCTTGTTGACCATGCAAGTCTTTGATCCCCTCGACCAGACCTTGCCCGAGGAAGTACGCGAGCTGAGCTGCCGGCTAGCCGTATCTCTCTCGGCCTGGCCAGGGTGGGGTGATGCCCTTGCCTTTACCGGGCCTGGATATGGTGGGCGAGATGCTGCGGGTGTGGTGACTATAGGATATGTATGGATGGATCACGCTTACGATCATCGGTGGGAACTAGGTCTCGATCACGATCTGGATCTGAATCTGGGGCATAAGGAACTGGAGCAAGCCCTATTCTCTTCTCTTACGCAATTAGTAGGGCACCCTACTCTTTCCTCTAGGAACAAAAGCTACCTATTATGGTTAGCAACCGATTCTCTGACTAAAGAGGTTGTAGAATAAGATGTGATGCTACTACTTCTATTGAGACGTGACCCAGGAAAGCCAGATCCGGATAAAGGGGGAAATGTCCTGACTTGCGGAAGGAATGCCGGACTTCTTAACTCAGCTTGGAGTAGGAGGACCACTCCTTTTAAAATAAAAAGGTCTTTCTTCTTTTTGTACAAGGGTATGCCGCTACTCGGAGAGGGAAACCAACTCACAACTCACTTATCAAGCTAGGAGCCCAGTTAAGGGATCGTGCTTAGCTTAGTAACTTCAACAAACTAAGGCCCTTGGGGCTACTAACATACAGGAAAGGAAAGACCAACTATCTGACTTTATTAGTAGGGTGCAACAAGCCCCGTCGATGTGAGCAGAGAAGGCGAACTGCCCTCGCTGAAGCGAATCCCTCAGTTTCAGTCTGTGTGAAGTGGAGGGGTAGGGTAAGAATAATAAAATACTGACTTTCAGACGATTCTATTCATTTATTCTAGGTAATCTTCGGGTAAAATAGGAAGAAGAACGGGCAGTCCTTATCTTATGCCACTCCAAGCACAGGCAAGCCAAGGTCTTCTCCTCTCGTCTATCTTGGATAAGTTTCACACTTGCTTTCAGAGGAAGAACCACTTGTGGATGGACAGCAGGTGGTAATCCTTAGCAAAAAGGTAACTACTCTCGTTCGATTGAATTCTTAGTAGTAGTACGAGCGATGGATTGCTCGAATGAAGGATCGACTGATAGATTTAGCATTGAACCACGAACCCCTCGCGATCGGGATCTCTGGATTAAGTAGGCGACTTGGAAAACCTGTGGAGGGAATTACCGACGGTTTCATGGATTTTTCGATTGACTGAAGTTTGATTCTTACTGACTGACTCTCAGACGGAGCAGGTAGGCAACTCAGTTAAAGCGCCCTCTTTCTATGGAACCCCTAGCTTGCTTGTTCCGTGAGTGGGATTACAATCCCGCGAGTGCTAGTAGCTGTACGTGTAGTAGGAGCTGTCTTCCCTGCCCCGGCTAGTGCAGGAGAGCAAGAAAAGGGCTGTGCGTTAGTAAGGTGCGGTGTCTTCCTGTCGATAAGCCTTACCGAGAGGTATATCCCTCGTTGCTTCGAGATTCCTATGAATCTCGGGTTTCGGTGGGTACCCATGTGGACTGCGTCCTCCGTTAGGACTCAGAAGAACCCGTATAATCCTTCTATTAATGGTTCTTCTCCGTTCTACCGGGCGATTTGGGATTTAGCTTATCGCTATGGGATAAAGCTTGCCTCTTGTACCCGCAATCCTGCGGTTTCGTCCTACTCCTCTTTCATCGTCTTTGGCCTTTCAAACATGACCTTCGTGAATGGGCATATCGGTACATAGAACCTGTGTACTCTTTCTTCGCTCCTAAACGGGTTGTGTTCCCAATGCGAGGGGAACCACTCCCTGATGAGGATAGTTTTCCATGGTCAATAGACCAGAAGAGAACTTGGATTCTATCTTTTGTCAGGATGGGCTTTCTCTATTCATGAATTGATGTGCCTATACTATAAGGTGTGTCAGTCAATGATTGAAGGTGTCCATGTTTCGGACGATGAATTAATGATGTATTTCGCTTCGGGCCGATTGGCCTTTAAGGCAGAAGGTGCTGGGAAAACGATGATTTTCGGCAATCCCAAATGCTGTTAAGCAAGCTCTCTTACGTCCTGCGCATGATTGGTGTATGTCTGTCTTGAGGTTAATACCGATGGACGGTACATTTGATCAGGTGCGTCCCTTGGATAGGTGAAGAAAAGAGCTAAAGTTGCGCTCCTTCTATCTATCCCTCTCTTGCTAGTAGCTCTCTTCTTTCCTATTAGCTAGCTGGTTAGGTAGTTCTAGGAGCGAACGATAGCTTTCTCATCCTTTGTTCTCTCTCCTGCTCTCAAACCGAAGAAAGAAGGCAGACTGGTAAGAGGGACGACCTTCTATAATTCTTAGATCCGCTATATGGTTGATCTTCATATTGGTAGTTATCCTACTATCTATTGCTATGCATCAGTCAAATACCCGAGGCTTGCTCCCCGACTGATTATCGGATTGAAGACTTGCTTTCAAAGCAAAGGTCTAAAGGGCTTTGGCTTTCTTCTTTCTGAATGGCAGGCCAAGCGGCCAAGTCCCGTGCTTTCGGAATCCTTTCTTTTAGTAATTTCCACGTGCAAGAACTTCTACTCTCATTGATTGAGGTGCCCCCGCTAACTCCGAGACAGGCAACCGCGTCTATCCCGCCATTACATCGAGGTGAGCCCACCAGTTGCTAGTCTGAGTCTCTGTTCATTTCTCTAGTACCAGAATCAGACGATTCTAATCATACGATTATGAAAACGATTCGATTATGAATTCTACGTGTAAGAAGTTCGTCTGGCCTTCCTTTGGGGTACAATCAATGTTGATGTTGATTAAGGCCTTATCCCACTTCGGGATAATTCTAATTAAGGGATGACGATACTGGTACAAACAATAGATTAGAAGCCTTTTCCCACTGGAAGGTGAAATAAGTAGTGGGTTTCCGAAAGACAGCCTTCTCTATATTTTATGGCTTGACTTTCGAACTGGATTCCATATAAGAAGGGGGGGCTCTCAGAGCAGATTCCGGTTTTTGAATCAGTGAATACTTAGCCAGGAATGCCAGATCCAGATAAAAGGGGTGGTGTCCCCTGTTTAGCAAGGTTTTTCTTCTGGGATCATATTTGAATGGTAGACAATCAGTTCAGTAAGACAATCAGGCTTACGTTCTTCCTCTTACCGGGATTCGAGGGAACCTAGGCACACTAGAGCTAGAAGGAAAGAAAGGAATTCTGAAACCTATGTTATGTCCCCATTTCTGTGTTTGTTAGGCAATCACCAGAAAGAACCATAACCAGGAGATCAAACATAGTAGAAGAGGACTGCCTCACATACTGGAGAGGAAACAGCCGCTTTTTGGCTTAACTTGAAGCTTCCCTCCGTCGAGCTTGTCCAAAAGTAGAATCTTCTATGAAAGAAGGGATTTGTGGCATAAATGGATTTTCCACGCAATTCTGAAATCAGATGTGAATCCAAAAGCAAAGTCAATCCCACCTTCGGATCCCGCACGACGGAAGCCTCTCGAACGAATTCTTATAGGATAGGCGTCCCAGTCTCCGTGATTCAATCCTTTCCCGGAATATCCATCCCCGAGATCTCACCCCAAATCTGATAGTACACTGGATCGAACAAGCCCTAATCGAACAAACGATTCTCCGAAAATCGCTTGCTACAAAGAGGGGTTGGTGACTAGCAGATGATGCTCAATTGGTTATTCCATTTCAGGAAGGCAGCTTGAAGGCTAGTATTCTGTTTTTGACATTAGATGCCTGAAACTCGAGATTCTTATAGATTGAACTGGCCATTGAATAGATAGACTGCTGATCATCGGATGCTTCGTAGGCGTCCTCGTCTTTGGCTTCATCTACTACTCGGGGGCATCTTGCCAGAGGGAAAGCCTTGAGCCCTTTCTGCAGGGGCACTGGAATCACTTGGGCAAGCAATGCCAAACTTCGGAGCTAAGCTCATCTGGGATCAGGAGGAGAGCGCACCATTCTCTTACAAGACTCTTATTTAGATTGATCTGGCATAATGGACCGCTACTAGTACTAGAAGAGCAGTCCAACTAGCACTAGCAACTGGAAGAGCGAACTAGTATCTTACACAATGAAATTAGTAGGGCATGCCCCTCTTTCCTGTAGGAACGAACAATAGCCGACTAGTCTGTTACACAATCATTTGTGGACTTAGATATGCCCCTGCTCTTTCTAGTGCTACTGCCCTCGGGGATAGAGAGATTATGGGACATAGACAAAGAAACCCTATTTAGTTTAGGGAAACTAATTCCTTCTTCTTGTCCTTCGATTGTGCCCATCTATTAGGAATCGGAGTTAGCGGGCTAACTATGAATGTCGGGTTTACCGGGCTAGGAAGTCCCTTGGTGAGACGCTTTCTCTCTGTAGAAAGTAAGGGATTGTTGTTTGCTCATTCAAGATGTCTAGCTGTCGGACGGGCTTCGAGGAACCTTACTTATTTACTCAGATTGGTAGGAAATCCATCGGACTGACCGGGGACATCTCCACTTCTAGGAAATCGGGCATGAAAGAGGCCAAAGCAAAAGAACTTGGGATGGGGACACCACCTTCTCGCAACTTCCAGCATCTCTCAATGGGGACAATCAGGAAGGCGCATCACCTCTTTGAGTTGGAAGAAATGCAAGGTTGCTTGCTTACTCATGGGTCAAGACAAGCAAGGGTCGCCATTTTGGGGGGCAGACGCTTTTGGAAAATAACAAATGGCACGAATGAGAAAGCAGCCAGCTGAGCTGGAAGACCAGGCAAGGCAGCACGCTTGGAGCCATATTCATGGGGTATTACTTAGGACGGACCTGAGACCATGACTTCGTCGGAATCGAGCGAAGGCAAAGGTTGCAGAAGAGGGGAAGGAAGTGGAAGCAGGAGTGGAGGTAGCATCGGAGGCGAAGGCAGGGATTGAGTTATATATGATGCTGTTCTGGCTCGTCCAGTTCCGGATCCATCTGACTAAGTTCCAGCGGGTGCAGATTCACCAGCAGCATTCTCGTAAGCATTCGAGTTAGCGCCCCGCCTATTAGTTTAGACCTTTAATTCCTAGGTTGAAAAAGCAGACATGCTCTTTCTGTGAGGTCCTTTTTGGTGAGGTCCCCTTAATGTCCACGGCTACGGGCCCAGCTAACTAAGGAAGGGGCCCCGCATAAAGAGTTGGGTCCAGCATAAATAGAGAAATAGGCGTTTCGACGTTGCCTTTTGAATCCTTCAGCCGTGCCCGTTCGTGTGAAGCACGTTTCTTTGTCAGTGTTTATCATCCCATCGGAAGGGACCTAAGCTTCTGTGTGCGGTCGTGTGTTCTTGGCCGACAGCGGAATGGTTGTTATTCGAACTTTTGTTACCATCGTTCTGATGCGTCGTACCCTGTGGGTGTTAAGAAATCAGTCTTTATGACGTTTTTATGCTTGAAGCCGTTGTTTGCCGCATCCAGGTGTAATCCTATCTGTTTGTCCTTGTGTGCTCCTCTAGGAGTGGTTTGGAATCACTCTATACCGGTTGCTGTTGGTAAACAGGTCTCGTTCCATGGGAGTGGACCACTGTTTGCCAGCTCCCGGATGCAAGGTTCGTTGTTTAAGAAATAGGGTAATATAAAGAGGCATGTAAGTGGAGTGGTTGCTAGGACCAGCAACACAGACAGAGGCGGGTGACCGAGCCCACTTTAGAGCTTTTTGAAATGCCAGTTCCTTCCAATTGATGGGGTGGGGCCTCTTTTGGGCCTGTTTGGGGCGTAGCCCTGAAGCGGCTTTATCTATAGTATAGAATTAGGTGTTGTCCCTGCTGGGCCGACTTAGCGAAATCGCTCCGAACCACCTTCTCTAGTCGAGTTACTTAGCCGAAATCCCCTTCGAGCTTCGAGAGGACTTCTTACAGGCAGCTACCCTTTCTTCCTCATAAGGCGTGGTTCTTTCATTCCCGCTCATGCTTGAGGGACCATGCTTGCTAGAACCCTTCCCTACTAGACTTGTCTAAAAGAAGATGCACTTTAAGATAAATTGGATTGCCTGAAAGAAGGTAGAGGATAATCTAACTCTTTAGCCTCATTGGCCCCAAGGACAGATCAAAGATTGAATTGAGATAACCCTATCTAAACCTGACCTTAGGAGAGGAAGGACTTTACCTATCTATGACGAGGGAAAGAAGTTCATAGCGAGTCCTAAACCTCAAGGTTTCACTATCTATCCTTACTTGGGGGAAGCCCTTTCAGTGAGGTAAGGAAGAAGATGGGCAAGCGATTCTCCTCCAATTGCATTGATCAGTTGGATGAGAGTGAGATAAGCAAGGAAAGTCTCGGGAGCCAGAGAGATGTTGAAATAAACAGAGGCCGGTAGTACGATGAAAAGGGTGACTCACGAGCTCAGTGAAGAATAGGAAGTTAGGGTTTCAGACCCTGGTGTGCTAAATGTTGCAGAAGAGGGTCGTTTCAAATGTCGAATCTAGGTATTGAGGACATTCCAGTCCAAGTCAAATAAGCACCAGTAGCATTTGGTATGAAAATGGATCTGAATGGCACGACGAAATCGCAGGAACTGCAAGTCGAACCTGTCTTTCCCACCCCAAGCTTAGAGTTTACAGAAATCGAAATAATAGGTTGTGCAAGGCCTATGGAAACAAAAAAGAAAAGTGAGGGTTTAGTTCTCTCTATCTCTACAGGGAAGTGGTGGAACCCCTTTCCGCGTGCTATACTATACTGACTGTAGAGTCTGAATCTACAATTCAGGTGTTTTTCCATCGGTCTTTTATGACGAATCGGTGAGCTGATTAAAAAGAGGGAAGCGATACTAGTTTGGAACAGGTTCCCTGACACCATTTAACGCAAACTCAAAGCAGAACATTCAGCATGAAAAGAAAGCCGATGAGGTATTCTCCCTTTTTTTCGGAGTTATATATCTAGAATCGAATTGGACAGAAAGATGGATCAGAGCATGCCTAACCGGACTGACTTGGGGAAGGGTCAATCTCCTCCGGACGGATCCCGAATATGAGATTTCATAATGTACGTTGATAAGATTCTGGGCAACACATTCCCTGTTGCGAGATCTTTAAAAGGCCCCCTCACGGGTCAGGATCTCCTAGCTAGCTCCTTGTCAGCAGACGATGGATGCTACTATTTTTGCAGTATTTAGTTTCCCTGGCCTATTTACTGTGTGGATCAGATCCATCAAATGTGGTGTATCCCGCCGTTCCTGATGGCACATCCTTATGGATCCCAATTTCAAATCACGAGTGAACGGTCTTGAAGCAAGTGCCTCATCCTTCTATTTCGAGCCTCTACCTTCGACGAGAAGAAGGGTGCTCTCGGTTGGTTTCTTCTGGTTAGAGCTAGTATCTGTTCCAAACAAGGAGAACCTACCTTCTTCTTTCTATGCACGAGTCATCTTCCTCTAACCGCTAACCACTTGAACAAGAAAAGGATAGAACACCAGCTACAGTGACATAATCCGATCTTGGTCGCATTACTTCGAGGGGAAGAAGATAGCTCTCGAGGGATACTTAGTGATTAGGCGAGCTACCCTTCATTCAGTCGATTATGGATTGAGCTAGTCTTACGGCTTATACACCTATTCCAAAAACATAAATTAGACAATAGACAGAGAACAAGATCCCCCCTGCGGGATACCGAAAAGGCTGTTAAAGGTTATTTTCATCCCCCTGCTTGAGTCAGTGCGCGAATCCTTCCAACTATAGCTAGCTTCCTTCTTTCGTTTTGACTTATTTTCTTATTTCTTTGTTGCCTTACTGCATTTTGGAAGTTCATGATCATTTTATTCTTTCTTTGTTACAACTTCAGAGCTGGATCTGTTAATCTTCTTATCCTTTCCCTTCTTACTGTTACTCTTCTTAGCCTTACCCTTCGACTTCTTAGCCTCTTTAGCCATCCTGACCGACCTGACTTTAGACCCCCTAAACGAGGAGTAAGCGTTGAAGAGGTCTAAAGACTTCCAAAAGAAAAGCCAAATCGGTCTATCAGAAGACGACCCACACTGCTCGAGTCTAGTATACTCTGATCGGGGCTACCTTACTATAGGAATTCAGCACGGCAGATATAGACTAAAACAATTCCATTTCCTATCTCGAATCCAAAGAACAGGCTGGTGTGTGTCAATAAGAAAACGAATCTTCTGTCCAGTCCATGAAAGGTATATCGTTTGTACGTGCCTCTCAAAAGAAGTGAACCAAAAGAAAAAACAGTATACGCAATGGCGGCTTAGTTGCTACCGTACCGCTCAGAAGTCTCAATCCCTATCCCGGATTTTAGAGAGTAAAGGCGTTAATTTTACTTTGGAAATGGAAACAAGCACTATGCCACTGACGCTTCATACACAGAAAGCCTTGTCTTTATTATCTAAAGCAATACCGACGAGCAAGGTAGCTTATGGAATATGGATTGCTTTTGAACGAGACGTATAGCTTACTCACTCACATATCCACCGGCACATGAGCACTGTATTTAATTTGAGTAGTCTAGGTCCAAGATTGATCAATCTCAATGGGAAAAGCACGAGAGGGAAATGGAATTGTTTGATCCAAAAGATGTGGATCTCTTAAGCCTACCGTCTAGGTAAGATGCCAGCTTTCCTATCTCTTCAAGCGATTCCTTAGATACAGAACCACTTCCAATCAAAACGGGGAGGAGGGGGATAGAAAAAATTTCCCATCAAAACAAGGCGATTTGTGAGTCCCTACTTCTAGGGAAAGCGTAAAAAAAATGAAAACCGGTGACATGTTTTTTTTAATTGAAAAAAGTCAGTCTTTGATACCGGGAACTCCTGCCTGTTATGTAGCATCGGCGAGCACTACCATTGTATAGAACAGAGGCCCAATTCAATTACGTAATCTTGTCATTGAGATGGCCAACTGAAACGTTTTGTAAGTCAAACAATTATTGCTATTCGAATACATCCATTCTGCACCCAGGTTCACCCCAAGCCCAAATTGAATCGATGTTGAACTCTTGACTGGATTTCACGAAAATAAAGCCCCTTCCAAGTGCAACCATGAGAGGTTGGTTCAACTAATCAACAGGATTCTATATAAGAAATGGATGGCAATATGCTTTCATGTGGTTTGCCAATCAGAAAGAGAAACAGTCAAGACTCTTTCTCAGTTTTGGTGGAAGTACGGGGAGGGCAACAGCCTGTTACTCTTCTTGGACCGTACTTCCAAGTAAAAATGGTTTCAACGAGAGTATGGCCCAGAGAGACCTAATCCCTTTCCATATCCATAATTACGAGATAGGCCTTTAAACTACACAGTTCAATGAGATGGAATGAGCTAGCGGTTAAAGGTAAACTGAGACCCGGAGACTCGCGCAGGTCCACACATATGAGTCTACTCCGGCACTTCTTCTAACTTAGAACCGAGACAGGCTATCCGTTAGAGCGGGTTGGAGCATTCTTCTGGTTACTAGAATTACAAAGCAACCCTCTTTACCAGATAGAGAAAGGGGTTATACTTACCCTGTCAGTAAGAACTGGTACACCCTTTCCAACAGCACTTACGTCCGGGGCCGGTATGGGAGCTAGTCTCCCAAGCAGGAGACAGAACCGAAGTCGAGGAAGGAGAATCTTATTAGTCCTCCTTAATTCACAAAGCCTAAAGTTGATATTTATATCTACTTTTTCTATTGAATATCAAAATCAGAGACTGACTCTTTCTGTATCTACGGAATCATTAGAACCGCATGCCCGGCCTGCTGACACTAAAGACACTAGATCAACTATTTGTTGAAAGCTTCGCCTACGACGTAACTCAGCGCTGTAAGCTCCATTTTCCAGGCACGGCTGTATCTCCATACTTTTCTAACTAAGTCAATTGAAAATTACATCGGCTAGTGAGCAAACGAGCTTCGGAATTGGATCAAAGCCAAGAACCGAGGTCTGGAGTTCCCGGATCAGACTAAGAAGAAAGGTAAGATGTTCGCGATTTCGAAGAAGTAGCATGTGCTCTGTTCTAGGCCTGCTCGCTTAGTCTTCAATACTCAATGGCAGCTAACGCCGCGACGAGGACGCTACAGGTTGCCTTCGGATAAAAATATCTATTATAGAAAAATTATGTGCGCTAACACCTTCCAAGGGTCTATCTTACTTCTGAAAAGATGCCATTTCACACCTCTTCTCTTAATCTAATATATTCTACTGAGATAGCTACCTTTCTCCGAGCTCCGGTACGAGCGTAACAGCTTTGTTTTATCCTTTCCTCTTTTCTTTGTGAGAGCTAGATCTGACTACGGGCGGTTCAGGAGCAAGCTACCCGAGGCACGTAGCTACTTTAGGGTTAGAACAATAAGGAATGAATTCTAACCAATTAGATCTATCAAGCCGTAGTCTTCCTGTAACTAGGCGATGAGAAGTCTTCAATCCGCCATTCCTTCGACCAAGAGGTAGAACTTCATTCCTCAGAGCAAGAATCAGTAATAACATCAGCAAGAAGATCTGCTCAAGGAACTGTTCTTCTTGAACTCGGAAGTGGATTCGTACTTTCGGGAAGTAGATTATGATGCAGAAGATTCGGAATTGATTGCAGATATCTCTTAGGCTTTCACTCATAGCGCGCTACCACTCGCTTCTTGACTAGATGCTCTAACTCAGGCTCACTCCTAGGCTTAGCTCTAGTCTCTCACTTAGAATGAGAGACTGAGCCATAACAGCACGGCAGGCACTAGCAGCAAGAGTCCAGGCATAACAGCAGGAGATCCGAACTCTCACTTCGAACTCGAGAACTCACTCGGGCACTCCCATTGCAGGAGAAGACATGCTCAAAGTCCCATTAGTTTAACTCCTTCGATCTGTCTTTAAACTGAGCACGAGGCCCGGGGTAGCTTGCTTACTCTCTTAGAAACCTTTCCCGTTGCGGAACTGGCTTAATTCGCTGTAGATGCACTTCTTGAAGCATCAATCCTACTTTTCTTTTCGGGTCTGCCCCTATTTGCATGCCCCATCATCTCTTTGAGGGTATGTGAGGAAGCCCCTTTTTCAACAAGTCTAGGATCTTCTTGTCTTGGTTTTAGCTTCCCTGCTATCTTCATTAACTTCCCTTGTTCTGACTCCTTGGCTTGAGGTCTCCTCATGGTGTCCTTCCCCTTGAAGAACGTCTGGCTCTTCACGATCTGGAATAAGCTCCGTTCCTATTTCCCTTGGTGTGTAGCTTAGCTAGCGAAGGTCCAAGTGGAAATGACAGAAAATCCACTGACGCTTACTCTGATGCCTTTGCTCAGTCAACTCCTTCAATAACTACAGGTGCATCCCCAGGGACCCATAAACAACTAAATCACTTGCTTAATCTACTGCTTAACCGACTGATGCTGCTGGATATACTACTGCTGATGCTGGTGTTGCTATCTTAGCTGCTTGCTGGTGTTTCCTTTTTCATTTTATATAGGCAGAAGAGGAGATGCGCTAAAATACAGAGAGGCTCTCTAACCTCTTACTTCTCAGGTATCTTTGCCACGGGAAGAAGGATTATCGGATACTTGGATCTGGAGAATCCAACCACTGGACATCAAGCCCGGTCTGGTGCACATCGAGCCGGAGATGAAGGGACGGATACTAGCCTTTACACTCCTAAAGTTGACTGGCGAGGTCTCTCGAGCCTGCTGACCACCAACAAAAGAATAGACTATCAAACCAGAAAGACTTCAAACGAAAACCAAGATCGTAGACTTTTTATTCGGTTTCACCTTTAATCAAATGTCTTAAATCTGTGTTCTCTCAATCAATAGGACGGCTGCTAACGGGTAGGCTGTTCCTAGACACCTAGGGTGGACTTCTATGGTTCACACTGCGCACAACCGGACTTACTAGACTCAAGAGTACCTAACTCTAACGGAAACGATCAATCCCGTTGCCACATCGAAACCCCGTAAAATTGATTAAAACTCGATTTCCCTTCTAACGAGCCCACTTTTCAGTGACAACTTGTCAAAACCCCGTATTTTTAGCCTCAATTGCTTTTCCACTCATAAGAGTTCAATCAGTCTTTAGGCCAATTTTAAGGGGTTTTCTACCTTTAATTTAATAGTAAGGATGGGGCGACACTGAGGATGTCTATTCACGAAGAGAGGATTGACCTCAGGAATAGATAGAGCCAATCAACACTTGTTGAAAAAACAAATGAAGTTGTAAACCCCACTTCTGTGAATTTGAACAAGCCCTTTAGATTTGAAAGCATGTGGTTAACGGAGAATTCTTTTCATGACATTGTGAAAGACTGCTGGGACTCTCCAAACTCTTTGGATAATCAAATTTCCCTCTTGACTGACCGCCTTATCACCTCGGGAGGTTTTTTGAAATGTCTTTAAAAAGGCAGACTACTTGCTAGAATTGAAGGAACAAAAAATGCCATTGCCAACAACCCCTGTGAGTTTCTCCTCAACCTTGAAAGAAGCCTCCTATCTGATTCTCTCCTTGTCCTGAGACAGGAAGAGGAACTTTTGGCCCTTAAGTCCAGAGTGGGTTGGCTCCAAGCTGGAGACAGCACCAAAAAATTTGTCCACTTAACGACCCTTCAAAAAGGCGTTGTAACCGCATAATGGGTCTTAGAAAGATTTCTGTGGAGTGGTTTACTGATCGAAACTCACTCCACAACCACATTGTCAACCACTTCTCCAGTTTATTCACCACTGACCTGGAAGCTTGCTCCATCAATGCTTACAGACCTTCTGACTTTCCTGGCATCAACCCTATCTGCTGCTCTACCCTTATCTCTTCCCCCACTTACTTGGAAATCCATAAGGCAGTTATGGATTTTAAACCACACAAGTGCCCTGGACCTGATGGCCCCATCTTTTTCCAGCAATGCTGGCCCACCATTAAGAACTCTGTCATCTCCAGTATAAAAACTGTCTTCTCTAACTGGTGCATCCCTGAGGGTTAGAACAAGACTCTTATTGCTCTGATCCCTAAATCCCCTCCCCCTGAAACCATTCACCAGTACAGACCCATCAGCTTATGCAACACTACATACAAGATTGTCACAAAAATCATTGTTTCTAGACTGAGACCACTTCTCACTGACCTCATTAGTCCTAACCAGTGTAGTTTTTCTTGCTGGGCGTAGAACTTCTGACAATGTTGTTGTCGTGCAAGAGATCTTAAATTTAACAAAAAGAACTCCAAAACCCCATGCATGGCCATTAAGCTTGACCTCGAGAAAGCTTTTGACAGAATGGAATGGAACTTCAGAAAGGACACCCTTCCCTTTTTTGCCTCCCCCCGCCTTGGATTAAATGAATCCTCTCCCGCGTAACCACTTCCAATCTATCACTCCTCATCAATGGAGATGTCACTAACCCTTTTTCCCTTTCTAGAGGTATTAGACAGGGAGATCCACTCTCACCCTATCTCTTCATCATGTGTCTGGAATTCCTAACACACCTTATCAACAAAGAATGTGCTGAAAAAACATGGAAACCTGTCAAAATTGATAGAGGGGGGGGGCCAAATCTCTCCCACCTACTGTTTGCAGATGACATCGTTTTATTCTCACATGCCACAACCACCTGCTGCCAGTCCATCAAGAGAGTTCTCCACAACTTTTGTACCATCTCGGGCCAGAAAGTTAACCTAAGCAAGTCCATAATTATGTTTTCCAGAAATGTCCCTGCTGATATCAAGATAGATTGTTGTAACCTTCTTGACCTAACCTCGACTGACAATTTGGGTAAGTACTTGGGCTTCCCACTCTCTTCGGGATGTCCCAAGAAAAGCGACTTCTCCTTTATCATCGAAAAGGTTAGAGACAGGGGTGGAAATCCCTTTCCGAGGGTTAGGAGAAAGGGTTGGTCGAGCTACTTTGTTCCTTTGACTTTAATTCTTGCGAACGTACTACAGACCCAGGCAAGATAGCCAGATATCGGGTATAGAGAGAACTCAGCCAGCGAGGTGTAGATCCGGGGACAGGGCTTTACATTCTCATTTTCTCACTTTAGATTCTATTTTTTTTATATAGGAATTCCTATTTGTCTTTTCATTTCCTCTCTACCCTTCTTCCTCTTTGGCTTTTTCTATCGCCGCAGAGTCAAGCCCTACTCAATAAGCGAAAGGAGAGGCTTCTACCTCTCGTTCGGGAGTTCGCCACTGAGATTGATTTAATGGAGAGATTGGCTTCATTACTGACTGGCTTGATCAGGGGTGAGCGGCTTTACCCTTGAATTCCTTTGAGTTTTATTCTTTCCGTTATTCTATTATTAAGGCAGGCTGGTTTTCGCTTGCTCTTTATCGCACTCCTCGTAAATGAGTTCAAGATTCTATTAACTATTCAACAACTGTTCTAGAGCTAGAGGTAGTGACCGAACCGAAGAGATGGCTTTTATACCGAAGTGAGACTGTACTCGGAAAAACTCCGCCATCGTGCATCCAGCAGGAATCGAACCTACGAATTCGCCAATTATGAGTTGGGCGCTTTAACCATTCAGCCATGGATGCAAAGAGACTCAGCGAGTGAACTAGGTTTTGGTATTCCTTCTCGAGCTTCTATTTCTTCCGTTAAAGGAGATTCGAGAAAAGATGGAATAGGAAGACGTGTTTCCAGAACGAACAAGATACGGGTTGAGAAGGGGGAGTTAGCAAAGTTAGACAAGATTGGAATGGGCATAGGAACATGTATTGATGTACCAGATCGGCTAATGCTCCCAGGTTGATGCGATGTATTCCACCAGTTGACTGAAGACTTTATTATTGGTATATCGATCGGTCCAGCACGGATTGAAATAGGAGCCGGTTCGACAGGAAGCTTTTGAAAACGCAGTGCACCCAGGTAAATAAGGAACGAGATGAATACAGAGGTTAAACGAGCATCCCACACCCAAAAGGTGCCCCACATAGGTCTTCCCCGAAACCCCCCAGTAACTAAGGTAAACAACGTAGAAAATGCACCCATTTCTGTACCGGTTCCGGAAGAGCGAAGAAAAAGGGGATGTTTTGTTAATAGGAACAAGAAAGTGTTTATAGCCGTAGCGATATAAACAAGAATACTCATCCGAGCCGCAGGAACATGTACATACGGAATACGAGAATTTCCACCTTGTTGAAGATCTAGTGGTGCTACCCGAAGACTTAAATGAATAGCCATCGCTGTTAAGAACAACCGAGATCCAATGAGAATTTGCGCGTAGCTTCTGGTCTTTGACATCAAAAAAGAAGGTTGTAATAACGAAACGGACATGTGATAATTTGGTCCTAGCTAGTGGAACAAGAAAGACATGGATCTATATTCAATACGCAATCAAAGGATTTCCCCCCCCCAAAAAAAAATCGAAGAATTCTCCTTGCTTTGTTTTCGCTCCGCTCGTGCGTGGCACTCCTTGCTCGCGGAGCGGCATACCGAAAAAAGAAAGGTTTTGTTTTGGAAGAAAAAAAGTAGATTCCCTTTTGTGACCAAGAGCCCATCCTTGATCCAAGCCGAGTTTTGCATTCCTTAGCTTGGTGCAAAAGGCTTCTCGCGGGTCCCCTTTTTCAAGCCCATCTCGAATACGGTGCGGTAGGGTACTCGTGACCCTGCTGGTGGCTGCCACTGCCTCACACTTAAATGCCGCCAGCTCTGCCTTCCTACTTATACTTAAGGCATCCGCGACCTGGTTGGTCCGTCCAAGCTTATACTCTAGCACCATATCAATCAAACTTGGCAAGTTTGTCTTGCTTGCCATCGTCCCTGTTTTGGCGTGAGTTTCTTCTGGGGCAGGAAGTCACTCGTCGCCACATTATCCGTCTTGACCACGAATCGTGACCCGCCTCCACGTTCTCAAGTAGTGCACTATTGCTGTCATCTCCTTTTCTTGGACCGCGCCTCTCGGTCTCATTGAGCTTTCGGCTCTCATATGCGATAGGCTTACCTTATTGTACTAGCACACCGCCTATGGCATAGT